CGATGAAAGTCGTATGTACGGTTTGGAGGGAGATCTTTCATACCTCTAGAGATCCACCCTACAATACGGAGTCAAAAAGCCAAAATAAGTGATTCATTTTTAGCCTCTATGAAATGGATTATTGAACCCTTTTCACACTCATGTCACGTCGAAGTACTGCAGAGAAAGAAACTGCAAAATCCGATCCAATTTATCGCAATCGATTAGTTAACATGTTGGTTAACCGTATTCTTAGACACGGAAAAAAATCATTGGCTTATCGAATTCTTTATCGAGCCATGAAAAATATTAAACAAAAGACAGAAAAAAATCCACTATCTGTTTTACGCCAAGCGATACGTGGAGTAACTCCCAATGTAACAGTAAAAGCAAGACGTGTAGGTGGATCGACTTATCAAGTTCCCATTGAAATCAGATCTACACAAGGAAAAGCACTTGCCATTCGTTGGTTATTAGGGGCATCTCGAAAACGTCCGCCGGGTCGAAATATGGCTTTCAAATTGAGTTACGAATTAATGGATGCTGCCAGGGAGAATGGCAATGCTATACGCAAGAAGGAAGAGACTCATAGAATGGCAGAGGCCAATAGAGCTTTTGCGCATTTCCGTTAATCTATGAACAGGATCGAGATCTATCTATCTATATAGATAGAGATAGATTCGAAAGATTAACATCCCCAAATTCTTAGAAATTGATCAATATGTCTATCGGAACGAACGAAAGAGAAAAGAAAACAAGGATGAAACATAAGTCCTAGATCAACTAAGCCCTCTCGGGGAGGCTTGCTTAATAAAGAATAAGACTCTGAAATAAGATTTGATCCTATTCATGAGGATTATGTCAATCTCCTATCCCAAGAATAGAAAGTTGAAAAAGATTGATACTTTTTCGGAGATTGAATGAAGTTACTAATTCATGATCTGACATGTACGAAATGAAAACTTCATTTTCAATTAGACCCTGAGATCATTTTTATGAAAGAGTTTCATTTGCTTCTCTTCCATGGAGGTTCTATTCTCCCAGAATGTATCCTAATTCTCGGCCTAATTCTTCTTCTGATGATCGATCTAACCTCTGATCAAAAAGATACACCTTGGTTCTATTTCATCTCTTTAACAAGTTTAGTAATGAGCATAACGGTCTTATTATTTCGATGGAGAGAAGAACCTACGATTAGCTTTTTGGGTAATTTCCAAACGAGCAATTTCAACAAAATCTTTCGATTTCTCATTTTACTATGCTCAACCCTATGTATTCCTCTATCCGTGGAGTACATCAAATGTACAGAAATGGCTATAACAGAGTTCCTGTTATTCCTATTAACAGCTGCTCTAGGAGGAATGGTTTTATGTGGTGCTAATGATTTAGTCACTATCTTTGTAGCTCTGGAATGTTTCAGCTTATGTTCTTATCTATTATCTGGATATACCAAGAGAGATGTACGGTCTAACGAGGCTACTATGAAATATTTACTTATGGGTGGGGCAAGCTCTTCTATTCTGGTTTATGGTCTTTCTTGGCTATACGGTCTATCCGGGGGAGAGATTGAGCTTCAAGAGGTAGTAAATGGTCTCATAAATACACAAATGTATAACTCCCCAGGAATTTTGATTGCGCTCATATCCATAACTGTAGGAATTGGATTCAAGCTTTCTCTAGTCCCTTTTCATCAATGGACCCCCGACGTATATGAAGGAGTGCGATTCGTTCGACGAATTCTTACCTCTATGATAGGTAGATATCTATCTTTTTTAGAGATGTTTAGATCTATAAAAACTCTATGGGCATGCGGGAGAGAAAAAGACTGTTATCCCCACTCGGGCTAAGACATAACTTTTACCAAGAGTTATTCGCGATATTTTTGTTGAAATAACAACTAAGGTAAAGCAAGGTCATAAAGAAATAATATCTTTGAATAAACAGAGATATTTTGCAAGTTGGTTATTACGGGTAGTTCTTACAAAGGATCAGACCAATGACGTATACAATACTTTCATTCTCGATGTAAATGCTACATAGTCAGTTTTCATCCTTCAAGGACTACGAGTGTAACAAAAGCATCCGTCGACAAAAAGATCACCCTAAGATGATTGTCTCATGGCTATTGAGAACGAATAAAATCAGATGGTTCTATTTCTCAATCTTTTTGACTTGTTCTTACGGAACCGAAGTCAGAAAGATCGAAAAAGTCAGTGATTCACTATGAGAACCACTGATGAAGGATTCCTCGGGAAGTTAAGGATTAGTAATCTTTTCTATAAATTGAATCGATTCGGTCTTATACATACGCGAGGGGGGTAATGAAAAAGGAATAAGATGATTATGCCCTTCTTTTTTTATCACTTAGGAGCCGTGCGAGATGAAAGTCTCATGCACGGTTTTGAATGAGAGAAAGGAGTGAGGGATCCTCTTTTCGACTCTAACTCTCCCACCCCAGTCGTTGCTTTTCTTTCTGTTACTTCGAAAATAGCTGCTTCAGCTTTAGCCATTCGAATTTTCGATATTATTTTCTACTTTTCATCGAACGAATGGCATCTTCTTTTGGAAATCTTAGCTATTCTTAGCATGATATTAGGCAATTTAATTGCTATTACTCAAACGAGCATGAAACGTATGCTTGCATATTCGTCCATGGGTCAAATTGGATATATCATTATTGGAATAATTGCTGGAGACTCAAAGAATGGGTATGCAAGCATGATAACTTATATGCTGTTCTATATTTTCATGAATTTAGGAACTTTTGCTTGCATTGTCTTATTTGGTCTACGCACAGGAACTGATAACATTCGAGATTATGCAGGATTATCTACGAAAGATCCTTTTTCGGCTTTCTCTTTAGCTTTATGTTTACTATCTTTAGGGGGTATTCCTCCATTAGCAGGTTTTTTTGGAAAACTTTATCTATTCTGGTGCGGATGGCAGGCAGGCTTATATTTATTGGTTTCGATAGGACCCTTTATGAGCGTTATTTCTATATACTATTATCTAAAAATAATCAAGTTATTGATGACTGAACGAAACAAAGAAATAACTCCTCACGTGCAAAATTATAGAGGATCTCCATCTTCTTTCATATCAAAAAATTCTATCGAGTTGAGTATGATTGTATGTGTAACAGCATCTACTACACTGGGAATAGTAATGAACCCAATTATTGCAATTGCTCAGGATACCTTATTTTAAGGTCTATTTATTCGTTCAATATTTCTCTTACTAACCGGAAGAATTAGTCGATTTGTCCCGATATCCCCAAAATGGGAATAGGCCGAGATTCTGAGATGAACTTCTAATTATGAGATCAACTTGATCCTCGAATTAGAAGTTCATTCTAGACTAGAATAGGGTTATTAATAGGGCTGTGTACATTTTCATTATGGGAAAGAAAGGGTCATTCAAACGTATGTAAATAGATAGATATCTGCATGTACATATAGATATATGTACATGTAGATATCTACGTCGTTCCATTCCATTTAGGAATCGATATATGCGTACATATGATCGAACCTGCTTTTGACACATCATTATTTGGGTACCATATTCGCTTCTCTAGGCTTCTATTGAATCAAAAAAAAAAAAAGAGGTTCGATCGTACATATTTTGGATGCATATGAAAGATCCTTCGGATAATGAAAATCGAAAGAATTTGATGATATATTAGGCTTGGACCTGTATAGCCGATCGATATAAATACTCCAATGCTCTATCTTTGTCATAGATTCTACATTCCATCTATAATGATAGATGATCGTAATATAGATATCATATTCATGGAATATGATTCACTTTCGGGGTGCCTTGATGGTGGAATGGTAGACACGCGAGACTCAAAATCTCGTGCTAAAGAGCGTGGAGGTTCGAGTCCTCTTCAAGGCATAATATTGAGAATGCTTATTGAATGAGCAATTCAACAACAAATATCGGATCTAATTGATTCTCTCAATGTACCGAGATCGATTTCTTCGATATCCGTTGATACGGAGTATTCCGACGATTCCCTATATACGATTTGAGTTCAAGCTGTTGGAATAGGCTCGACAGCGGATCACAAGATCTTGGCGATCTTCTCTATCTAATGAATGGAGGAGTCCATTCCAAAATGGTCCCGCCCTGCACCCATCCCCCGAGTAGATACCTCAGCAGGAATCACACAAATGTGGGTAGATCGATAGAAACTTCTGGGAAAATGCCCCCTCGTGACCCAACAGATGGGGTACACTCCACGGAGAGCTTTAGGGATTGGCGACTCGCCCATTCAGTGACTTTGGCACATATCTGGGCGTTATCGAAATCTGTGCTATTCGGTGAATTAGATTGGGTGAATTGGATAATAGACGTCTGCTGTGATCTAGCGGCACCCCATCTTTCTCCTTCAAAGGTATATCTGAAAGAGAATCTAGTGCCTTTCGGTTGTGAATATCTGAATAGGGTGAACGAACTGGCCATCAGATCTGCTGATATACTATCTCCGGAACAATTAAGCTCATTATGGTCAACTTCCATGGAATGTGTCTTATCTATATAGGAGATATTTAAATTGAGAAAATATATCAACCCGGGACGAAGAGAAACGTCTATCTATTTAGTTATTACAATGATCTGTTATCAGAGCAGATAACAACAACCATTTCATCGGACATGTGTCTTTTTCATTTTCCAATGGACCTTTCACTGATTCCAATGTATTTTCGCTTAGTGGGATGTTTTATGGATGGAAATTATTCGATGTAGTGAATAATAGGTTCTGGTTGTCCGTTGTTAAATAATCCTTGTTTAGGCAGCTCATGCATAGTGTACTAATTCGATCTAAGCTTGAAATTGTTCCGTGTTTCGGTAGTAGCATCTTGTTACATGGAGCTAAGGCCCTAAATATGGGATAAACAAGAACTAATGAGAACAGGAAACAAAAGACATCGGAAACCAAAAAGGAACATATGGGAGAAATTGGATCAAAAAAGGAAAAAGACCAAATCTCAGGTGGGATTTTTCTATTTCTTTCTATGTCCATTAAAGAATGTATGAAGCTTGTTTCTTACTAATTATGAGGTATATGTAATTAAGGACATAGATTGAGAAGAATCTATATACCCCTCTTAAAGTCTTGCAAGATCTGGGAGTTGCGATCGAACCTCAACAACTATACCAATGTTGAATCCTGTGACTCTATGGGCAAATAAGGGATCCTTTCTTCCGAATGGGAAGTGTAATAAAAAAAAAAAAAAGAAGAGTACCGGAACCAAAATCGAAGAAATAAGGGGGTAAGCATAGTAGAGAGTATCTCATTAGGTTCAAGAAAATTGACTTGGCTCATCTTCCTTGCTATGCTCACTCTTACACGGTCGAGATCTCGGAATAAGGAATATATCTTAAAATTCAAGATCTATCAACTCTTTGTTCTTCTTTTTTATTCTTCTGACATACTTTCATTCTTGGACAAGACTGAGAAAGGACTCATTTTAGAATAGGATCTTAAATCGAAGCAGATGTGGAACTTCTCATTTGTTTCCACGACCCCACTACCCGGTCAATTTCGTTCTACCTCATTTCATTGCTCTTTCATCGATGATGACAGATTCTTCCGGCTAAAATGGATATGTGAAATCTATCTTTTGTTGTATGAATTAAGTGTTCAATTTCCTTCGGAAAAAGCCATCTCTTTTTCAACAATGTCCTTGTCATTTGATTCAACAACATTCTGTTAGATAGGAACAGATTTGATAAATATTGATAACTCTCGGATAGAGTATTATAAAGAAAAGATTCATTCGATAATGAATTATTGGTTTCAAGCCATCTTTGGCGATGAATTAACAATTCGAAGCGATCAACCTTTTCTTGCGGATTTTCAATCAACCAACGTTGATATAGAAATGTGGGAGTATATGGCTGTATACGTTTCAATCGGATACCAATTGCTTGAATGCGTTTGAAAGCCTCGATATGCTCCTTTTCTGCAAGAGGCAATTGTTTCCACGAATTCATGACCGAATTGGTCATGAATTTTGAATTATATCTACGAAAAGCACCTTGGATACTTTTTTTAGGGAAGAGATGCTTTTCTTGTCTTCTTATTGAACCGTAAGTAATATAAAGCCTTTTCAGCATTTCTTCATTTGCAAAAAATTCCCGACGTGAAAACACAAGGTGCTGATCTTGAAATAGGAAACCTGTGGGATCCCAAAGAAATCGTCTTCCTAGAAAGAACATTGGTTTCTTAGAGGATTTAGATCGCATTTGATATTGTATAGAAAATTGAAATACTCCTAACATTTCAAACCGCTCTTGTAATGATATATCCTCCAATTGAGACTGTATATGCTGTAGATTCTTTTGTCTTGCGTTAGAATGATTTCTCTCATGAACATAAAACCCTTTTTTATGCGGTCCTTTTTGGAGAGACCCTAAATTCTCTCTAACCCTTTTACAATAACTGATCTGCCCCTCTTGAAACAATCCGAACTGATACGAAAATCCCAATTCATTGGGTCTTTTTGTACGATCAAATAGATTACTGCGAAGAAAACTAAGACGCCAGATCCTAGGAGCCCAAACTATGTTATTGACTAATTTTTCATCCATTTGTCTTGCGTCGGGAGTTTCTTGTTGAAACTTCGATTCATATTCTTTATATATAAACATTTTATTGACCATAGAAGAAACCCCTTTTCGCATCATATTGAGATGATTTCTCGTTTTGGACTGAGGAGCAAATGTGATTTGATTCTTATCAGGCTTACTCCGGCATATCCCTAACCATGGAAACTCCACCAGAAGGCTTTCTAAAAGACCAGAAGCTAAATCGAAATCATGCTCAGCGAATCTATCGAGAGGAATCCAATTCTCTCTATTTTGTTCTGATATAAACCAGGAATCTCGAGCTGCTGATCCGGCCAAGCAACCCAAAATATGGGGGAGTATAGTCAATTCCTTCATAGTTGTTTCAGCAATAGAAGGTTCTAAATACCATTTGGACAAATAATAAAACCTTTTCTTCCATAATTCATTATTAATAGATAGAGGATTCATAGAAGAATTCCTTCTAAGTGTATTTTGTATAACAGCCTTCCCCACCTTATAGGGAAGTATTTCGTAATTTTGACCGGATCCAACCTGATTATCTATAGATTGCAAACCCCAAGTTTGTCTATAAAGAGCTAATCTAATTGTATCAGTGTCTATAACTGATTTCCTTTGGGTAATACCAATTGATAAGGCTTCATTGGCAAGTGCTGCTAGATCCCGTGCATTGGAACCTATGGTTCTAGATCCAAATTCATTGGGACAAGACAACTCTTTTTCCGAGTCAAACCCCTTGCTACGTAAAAGAATAGGAAATTCCTTTTGTCGTTGTGGGATAGGAAGCATTCGAATATTGATTGACCTATCTAATCGATTTGGAGCTATTGGAGCTGGATCCACTTTTTTAGGAATATGAGTCGAAGCAACAACAAGAATATTTCTAGTAGAATCTTTCTCATCATCTCTAGAGAGATGGTTCACCAATAAACCAAGGAAAAAGTGAGTTAAGTAATTGACATTCAGTTCATGAATGTTTGGAATCCATATTATGCAAGGAGACATTCTTTTTGCCAATTCGAAGGTGAGGTTGAATTGGTGCATTTTTTGCACCACGTTATTCATACTTCGTATATCGAGGAAATTAGAATATTCACCTTTGTCATACAGGAACTTGTTTAGAGATATTCTTATTAGAGGAACATAAGAGTCTGCTGCTAGGCCCTTGACCAAATAGGATCGCCCGGTTTCCGTAGGACCTATCAGTAAAATCCCTTTGGAAAGGGATGACCCTAAGTGAAGTGAGAAAGGTTTTCCATGAAATGTGAGGTTCAAACCCCTAGAGATTTGTGAAGAGGCAATCTTCCGACAAAAAGCGAGGAAGACCCATCTTTCTGCTAAACGAGATTGATCGAACTCGTGATTCATTAGATCTTTCTGATAAGTGCCGGCTAAATAGATCAAGTAAATAAGTCCCGGCTGCTCAGTGATTTGATAATCAAATTCATTCTTGAATAAATTATGACTGTGAGTCAAATTCGATCCAAATTGAGAGATGTTTTTTTGTGTTATTAGGAACTGAACTAGTAATTCTCTCTCTTTTCCAGAGATATCCATGCTGAAGCACGATCTGTTCAACTCTCTTCTTATAGGTGAATAAAGCTTTCTATTCCTCATAGAATAGATCAATTCATCCAGGAAATAGATGGATATGTCCCTTATATCCATAGAGAAAAGCAGACCAGGCAAAGGATGATCCATCAGTTTTTGCAACTCGATCGCGTATGACGGATCCATTAAATATTTGATGCGTTCAAGGTGTATCTGTAACTCAATAAAGGCTGAGGAAACAATGAAAGAATATCGAAGAACGAAATATCCAAGGACGAAAAAAAGGATAAGGATCGAATATTCATACTCCCGAGCATTCAGTAATCTCAGGTGTGCCCATATAAATAGAGCTGATGACTCATTCTTTTGATTAATCATTTCCTTGAATGAACAAAGATTCCATAAATAAAAAAGCTTATCCAAAAGATTGGTTCTCAAATTACATTGTAGAAGTGCCCATAATTGATGAGAAATTGCCCACGATAGATTCGATTTATGCATAATATCATGCAAAATAGATACAAGTTGATCACTGCTATTTAGCAATATCTCCGGAAAAGTCTCTATAAGTAGATTCTCAAGATATTTCCACCATGCAGAAGTCAAGAACCATGGCGTATATGTTCGGAACAGATCCCATTTTTTAAAAAGACTCTCTATTTGAGAGATCCCATACATCTCTTGTTTCTTAGCACGTTCATTGAAACGCGGTGAACAAAATGAGAAGAGATTCCGTTCCTCTTTAGAGAAATTAAAAAGGGTGCTTCTCTTATCTATGGCTTTGTTCTCAATTCTGTTTTTTGAATCTTCCGTTGAGCTAGATTTTACAAACCAATCTCGAATCCGATGAAGCATTTCCTGGGTATTCTCTTTTCTTTTTAGAAAGATTTCGGATAGTAAATCATCTTGATAAGATTGAGTTTGAATAAGACCCATGTTTGAACTGAAACCCCTTTTAAGGCACTGATCGAAGTTGTTTTCTTCTAAATCGGATCTATTTAAGAAGGGCTGGCAAGAAGTTTTTTCGAAATTGACTATTCGTTCTCTCATTAAAGGCGTTGTAGAAATCTCTTCGATCGAGGAAATATCTATTTTGTCATGAACAAATGGATTCAATCGAGTTAGTAAATCGAAAGATTTGTACAAGTCATAGATTGATACAAGCGTTTGGTTACCGCTTTGTTGCAAATCTTTAGGTAAGAATATGTTAGATACTTGTGACTTTATAAGTGAAATAGTATCTTTATCCAAGTGAACAGGTCTTATTTCACTAATGGACAAAGAAAACAGATTGCTGTGGATGGGCGAGATATTGAATAATTGTCCATATGTAAGATTATGATCTTTTGTATGAATCCTTTCCATATAAGAAGGTAATCTTTTCTTATAATTGAACCGAGGATGATGTGAATAATCAAAGAATTGTAGTGTATTTGCTTTGTAAAAATAAGCTCTCGATGAGCTTTTATTAGATAGTTTTACGGGATTCAACCAGTTGTCTCGATCGTTGGATATCGTCGAAAATTCAGTGTTATCGAACAATTCCATGCAATTCTTTTCATTATCGAATAAATCAATAAGAAATCGATTCACCGGTATCTCATGATAGAAAGATTGTGCTACTGTTCTTTCGTCGATCAATAATTTTGATCTTTGTGAAATATTATGATCATACAAAAGAAAGGGTTTGAATGTTTTTAAATGAACGATTTGAACACCAATTGATTTGAACAACTTATTGAATAGTTGATCATTCATACTTTTCAACTTATCAATGAAAACCTTGGGAATGAGAATATCCGAATGAGAGATGGAAATATCAAACTTATAAATAAGGATCTTCACAGTATTTTCAAAAATAAAAGAAAACTTAGAATAATCTTTTTTGTTGGGGCTTCCAGACCAACCAATTGAATCTATATTAGTGCATGATTCAATCGGATCGAACACTCTTTTCAAATCGTTTTGTTTAGAAACAAGATGTTTCGAACATTTCTTCAAGTCTTTGGTCTGATTGGACCATTTGTACACATTCAAATTCCGATTGATACATTTCTCAGTTCGAAGAATAGAATGATCAAACCATTCTTTTTGACCTTTTCTCCAATTTGATGGATGTCGGTTAATTGTATCTTTCGTTACATTATTCAAACTTTCATTTTCTATCCAATTTGTTCGAATTTGATCCTTTAAATTGTGGCTGGACCCGTTCATAGAATAGAATTTATTGAATGCATTTTCCAAATGCCTGTGAATCTTATGTCGAATCAATTTATACCAATTTGAAGTTTCAGTTCTGTAATTGTTAAGAGGGGTTCCTATTTCTGAACTCTTTTTGGAATAGATTTGGATCAATTCTTTTTCGATTATTCGATCTAAATGTTCATTCTCTTTATCAGTAATATTGAGTAGGATCAATAAAGATTGATTCTTCAATTTATTCTTGTGGTTGAAGATCTGATTCAATAATCTATTCTTGTTCAGTTCATAGAATTGATTCACGTGATAATCAATATCAGGGGCAAATGTATTATCATAAACCTGATTAGGCTTAGTTGTTGATAGAGCGAATTTCTCTGTTATTTTTAGAACTCTTTTTTTCAATCGGAAATTGTTGTGTAATATGTATTGTTCTTTGCTTTGATCACAGAATGAAGAAAATCGATTCCGAGACAAACTCCGGTTCATAAAGAGAATACAATTTAATTTGTTTATATCCCTCTGATTTTTTCTAATCATATGAAATCCGGGATCTAATGAAATAGCACAATTTGAGGAAGGATTTTTAAAATATGTTCTTATCTTCCACGGATCAACTATCCCATTCTTTTCTGATCCCCTGAAATATCTGAAAAAAACATCTTGTTGCCTTCTCAATAATTGAAAATTTTCAATGGGCTTCTTAGTAGCACTAGAACCCATACACGGTTCATCTATTGACAATATGTCAAAAAAATAAGAACGAATTGATTTTGTGAAATTCTCGATGAATCTTTTCCTTTCCTTTGGAAACAAATTATCTGTTATAGACTTCTTATCCTCCGTAAATAGTTCTTTCGTCCAAGAGATCGGAGAATCTTCTGAGAGACACTTTGAGGACAAATCTGATTCTATTTTTGTTCTTTTTATTCGAATAGAAGAAGAAGGATCCCAAAGAATTGATCTTTCTTTTAGTTGCTCGATCTCCGTTTTCTTTAGATATCCATTTGTGAAAATCCGTTCACAAAGATCTTTTTCAGGTTCCCAATACTCATTTTCAGTGAGATTGAGAGCCGAATCTATCTTCGAATCGATATCTTTCTCATCCTTCTCCGAATGAGCCTCCCAAGTTATCGGTCTCTGAGTCTCTGAGATTCTCTCATCCTTTTTGCTTATGCTCGTGTCATATTCTGAATTTTCACTAATGGGATCGAAATGATCTATGGATCGATTATAAGATCTTTTCAATTGGCTAGAATGATTGACTTTAATGAAAATAGATTCTGAGAAATCGTATAGAATATCCGACAAGAGATTCTGTACCTTGCTAAAAAGCTGATCATTGTTCACATCATTCAACTGAATGAATTTCTCTTTTAAGATGTCCTTCGAAAGATCCAATTTCTGCTGATCTTTCTCCCAACTAACAAAAGAATCTTTATAGAATTGCCATATATAAAATTCAGCATAATCTTGGAAAGAGAGATACCCTTTCTCTTTCAAGAGAATGGAAGATTCTGCAATAATTTGATCAGATTCACCCCAACTATTCCAGATCTGAAACAGATTCTTTTTCCACCAACGTGGTCCCCATTTGAATCTCTCTTGATAGGATAATCGAGGATGGGAGAAATGCTCAATATTATTTGATTCAATAGTTGACTTCGATTTCTGCTGCTTGAATGGGCCCTCCACTTCGAATAGCATTTTTTCACAAAAAGCGGACATGAGATAACAAATTAGATTATTACCTAATATTTTGGCTTGCTGCTTCGAGCTCAAGTCGATCGTGTCCTGCTTATTTTTCATAAAAACACGATCGAAATGATATTCCCAATCATAGTCCTTGCGGATCAGATCATCAATATAGAATTCAAAAAACCCCTTTAGATATCCCACATCTCTCTCTTTCAATGACATCTCAATCTTAGCTATTGATTCCTGAGGGATCTTCCAACTAGGAAGAATCTCTTCTATGATCCAATTCTTCCACCATCGTGAACCCCAAGAATCAATTTGATTATGCGCAGGCATGACACACACCTTTCTCTTTGAGGGAACCCAAGCATCCTCTTTCAAATTTATCAAGTGACTTTGATAGATCTTTCTCCCTTTTGGGAAAGACAGAGAAAGATGCGGAAAGATCAACAAATTTTTATTTAAAGACTCGA